AGAAAGAATAAAAACAAAAAAGAAAAAAGGAAGAAAAAAGGACATCCCTTCTTTTTGCTTTTGCAATTAGATTCTTTTCTTTCTATTTCGATTTATTGTATTTCATTCCTATTCTCCTTTCTCAGAAAAAGGGGCTTTAACCAAAGTAAAAGATTACTTCGTTCTTGATAGTTATTTACTTACTCAGTGGATAGGAACATACTCTGGATCAGAATCATGGGAAGTACTTCTTGATCATTTCTACGAATGTAAAGCCCCAATTCGAATTCCTTTTATGTACAGAAATATCCTCTTGGATAACTTACATAATCTCAATTACTAATCCTTTGTGTATCTTGGTCTTCCTAACCATCCACTCATTTTTGCAACCCCCCGTTATGGAAATCCATCTATGGTAATAGACAGTAAAAACTCCATACAGTTGATCTTTTGAACCCGCTTCAAGCTATCATGACAATTCACCAATCTTGGGGTAAACAATCTCTATTGCTTATGTTTACTTTTTTCACCATTTGATTCTTGTACATAGGAAATGAGACTCAACCTTTTTACTGCAAATTTAGAAGCCGTTTTCTTTCACTCATATAACTATCTGGTTTAGTTCATCAACTTAAATGCTGAATAAAAATGAAAATATATATATTCAAGCAACTCTTTCTACCCTTGTTTCTAGAAAGAAAAGAATTTGGAGAATTTTTAGGTCTCACCGAATCACACGTAGAGATATTGATAACACACATAGAGCTAATGGTATTTCATAACTAATTGATTGGGCAGCTGCCCGTAGACCACCTAAAAAGGAATATTTATTATTTGATCCATATCCTGACATAAGAAGTCCAACGGGAGCAACACTTGAAATGGCAATCCATAAAAAAACACCAATACTAAGATCGGCTAGAACAAGGTGATCACCAAAAGGAATTACTGAATAACTTAGAAAGATAGATATTACTGCTATGGATGGTCCGATACTGAATAAACGAGGATCTCCTGTAGATGGAATAAGGTTCTCTTTCAAAAGTAGTTTTGTCCCATCTGCTAGAGCTTGAAGAATTCCTAAAGGGCCAGCATATTCAGGTCCGATACGTTGTTGTATTCCTGCAGATATTTCTCTTTCTAACCAAACAATTACTAGTACACCTATTGTGATTCCTAATACAAGAGTCAAAATAGGGACAAGCATCCATATGATCCCATAGACTTCTTTTAAGGATTCCAATTTGGAAAAAGAATTGATAGTCTCTATTTCTGTTGTATCAATTATCATTTCAACGATCAACTTCTCCCATAATGATATCTATGCTACCTAGTATTGTCATAATATCAGCCAATTTCATTTTTTTAACTAACTGAGGAAGAATTTGCAAATTTACAAAACCTGGTGGGCGAATTTTCCATCTCCAAGGAAAAACGCTCTGATCTCCTATGAGAAAAATTCCCAATTCTCCTTTTGGGGCTTCAACTCTCACATAAAGTTCTTGTTTCGACAATTCAAAAGTTGGAGAAGGTTTTTTACTAATAAACCGATATTCAAAATCATTCCATTCAGGATCTTTTAATCTGTCAAAACGTCGGATTTCTAAATTTTCGTAAGGCCCTCCTGGAATTCCTTCCAGAGCCTGTTGAATAATCTTTATGGATTCGGTCATTTCACCGATTCGTACTAAATAACGAGCTAATGAATCCCCTTCTCGTTGCCATTGAACCTGCCAATCAAATTCGTCGTAAGACTCATAATGATCAACTTTACGAAGATCCCATTCTATTCCTGAAGCGCGTAGCATTGGTCCCGATAAACCCCAATTTAATGCTTCGTCTCCCCCAATAATGCCTACGCCTTCAACTCGTTCTAAAAAAATAGGATTTCGGGTAATAAGTTTTTGATACTCAGCAACCCCCGTTAAAAAATAATCGCAAAAATCCAAACATTTATCTATCCAGCCATAGGGTAGATCGGCAGCCACCCCTCCGATACGAAAATAATTATGCATCATTCGCATACCGGTGGCAGCTTCGAAGAGGTCATATATTAATTCTCTTTCTCTAAAAATATAGAAGAAGGGGGTCTGCGCACCAATATCCGCCATAAAAGGACCGAGCCATAACAAATGAGAAGCTATCCGACTCAACTCCAACATAATGACTCTGATATAGCTAGCTCTTTTAGGTACTTGAATATTGCCTAATTGTTCGGGTCCATTTATGGTTATTGCTTCTGTGAACATAGTAGCTAAATAATCCCAACGTGTTACATAAGGCAAATATTGGATAATTGTTCGATTTTCCGCAATTTTCTCCATCCCTCTATGTAAATAACCCAATATTGGTTCGCAGTCGACAACATCTTCACCATCTAGAGTAACGATGAGTCGAAGAACACCGTGCATTGATGGGTGCTGAGGCCCCATATTGACTATCATGAGGTCTTTTCTTGTAGTTGGTGCAGTCATAAGTTTTTTACCGATTCATTCTTCCATGAATTGCTGAAAGTAAAAAGAAGTTCATCAAAATTTAATAGAAACATATAAAAATGAAATGACTCTTCAAATTAATCAAATTAACGAGTTTTTGTCTCTCGAATGTCCAACTGATTAATTAATTCTTTATAACGTACTCTATTTTTTTTTGCCAAATAAGCTAGCAGTCGTTGACGTTTTCCCAAAATTTTCTTCAAACCTCTCTGAGATAAATAATCTTTTTTGTGCAATTCTAAATGTGAAGTAAGTCTCCGTATCTTATTGGTGAAATTGAATACTTGAAATTCAACAGATCCTCTCTTTTCTTCTTGAAAAATAACTGAAATGACAGAATTTTTTACCATAAAAGAATTTCCCCTTTCTTTATTTTACAGATATGGATTTTCTCTAATTTTATCGATCAGTAATAATAATGCCAGTAATTTGAACGTGGTATATAGACTTAATTTCTTTATGAACTCCTAATTTTATCAATTCCAATAAATTAATCAAATTAAAAATTTGATTCAGATAGGAATCCAAAAAGATGGTAGGTACATTTTTTTCATTCACAAAAGCGAATAATTTAAACCTCAAATCCTAAAATGAAGAAGATTCTGTTGATTCATTTCTAGATCTAATCGATACCTTATTGATTTAGTATCGTCTACTCGAATTAGATTCGAATGAGATGTAATACAATGCATGTGTGCATTTGTTTGCTTTCAGATACTCTATACGAGACAGGGTATATAGTACTATCAATTAATTTTCAATCGTGGATACATATGTATCCTTAAGATACTGAAACGGCTACCATTATTGGTATCAAACCAATAACGATTCATACAAGCTAAATCTTCTAATCGATAATTAGGCCAAAGAAAGAACTTCAATTTAATTAATTCATTTTTATCCTTATAAAGAGGTTTCCTTTCATCCAAAAATTGACTCCAGTTTTTTACATTGGTTTCGTTGCAAAATACTGAATTTCTATCGATGCCATTCCAATTCAAAGAATTCAAAAAACTTAGAATTCTCAATTCTCTACGACGTCTAGACCATAAAATATTTTCAGGAACAAGCAAATAAAAATTATTTTTGTCTGTATTTATTCTTTGAGTTTGAGGTTGCAGAATGAATTCATCAAAATTCTTTTTATCAACATGTCTTTGGTCTCGGTATCTTTGATTAGTTTGGTGTTTACTTTTATGAACCAATGAAATACCTATAGTTTGATACATAATAAATTGTCCATTATTTTTTACAGACAACCGAATAGGTTCGATAATCAATATTCCCTTCTTCATCAATTCTGTAAGAGTTAAATTCCCCTGAATCAGCATTATATCCAAACCCATTTCTCCCCTTTGAACTGACGATATACTAATTTTGGTTGGATTTATCAGTCGAAGCAGGAGACAATACACCTTGATATTCTCGATCATTCTTTGATTCAAATCATCGTTCCATTTCAATTGAAAAAGCAAATAACGTTTCAAGAACAAATTTAGTTGTGCTTCCGTGTTACTTTTGTATTGTTTTTTCTTTTTACCCTTCTTTGTGTCTGATTCCGCGTAATCTTTTTCAAGATCGTTTTGATGTTTTGAGATAACAGGGCCCAGACTTACTTTGTTTTCTATATCTGACCCACGCTCTCTTTCTACTTGACTTGCGGGTTCTTTTGCTTCTTGAATTCTATTCTTTATTTTTTTATTTTTATTGATGTTTTTGTTTTTACTAACATTTTCATTTGTGTTCAAATTTAAAAGAAGTAATTTGCTTGGTATAATCCACGGTTTTTTTTTATATACATTATAAAGTAGTACAAATTCTGGGAAGAACCAAAATTCCAGATTGAATATGGGACGATTAAATATTTTTTCATTCATTCCCATCCAATCAAAAAAGAATTTTTTCGCATTTTTTTGAGTGTTTTCTGGATTTTGATGAATTTTAAGATAAAAAAGGCCCTTTTTATCAATTTTATCAATTATTTGATAATTATTAATACCAAATTTAGTATTTGGATTACTGTTGGTATCGATCTTAACCCAGGCCTCAATATCTCCTTTTTGTCTAAGAGAAAAATGGATAATTTTCCAATCAAAATATTTTCTATCGAGATTTCTTTCTATATAAAGAATATTGCCTTTTCTTAGATAATTATTGATATGAAGATTGCCGGGCATATCAAAAAAGTTGTGTTTGGACGTGTTGGAATTATAAGAAATTTCGAAGTTCTTATTTACTTGAAAGGGTAATCTAGAAATAAATGAGTCACTTTTTTTTTCATAATTAATAGATTTATATGATAAAAGAGCATATCTATAACATTTTTTAAAATTATCTTCTTGGTTTGATAATGAATAGAGTTCAGAATCATTTTCTTTTTTGTAATGAATTAATTGGTCGTTTTCATATGAATTCCATTTGTTTAAATTTCTATTTTTATTTTGAGCCATACAATTTTGATTAACCCTATTTCGCCATTTTTGTGGCATTAATCTAGACCATCTAATCTGAGATAAATCGTATTGATAATGCCGTCTTAGCCAGTTTTTCCATTGATTTATTCTATAACTCTGAAGTTTCTTATGTTTTAATTCAGAATGCAATATTCCTAGTGTTCTAAAATAGTCCTTTATTTTATTCTTAAGGAAAAAAGACGTTCTGTTATATTGAAGAACAGATCTAAATTTAGACAAATTAATAACTTGGGTTTGTGATAATTTGTAAAATACATATGCTTGTGACAAGTAGGATAAATCAAAAAAAATATTTGAATTTTTCTTACTAATATTATAAAGTGACTTTTTTATAGTCGAAATAAAGTGAATTTTTTTTTGATTATTAATTTTTTCTTGATTTATTTCATTATTGGAAATGTATTTATCAATCAATTTTTTTGTTGATTCAAGAAAGAGTTGTGTATTAATTCTGGTAATATTAATGATAGATAAAAATAGATCGACGTATAATCTTTGAATGAATAGTTTTATAAAATAATGGAATTTCCATATTAATCGAGTATTTCTTCTTTGTAATATTTGGAAAATATTTTTTGTCGATTCTAATTTTTTAATATTATTTGTTTTATTACGACTAATGTCTATTTCTGGAGTTACTTTCTTTTTCTCTTTTTTAATTCTTTCTATTTGATTTTTGATTGTACTTGTTCTATCAGTTAAATCCTTCATTGAAGAATTTGGCCAATTACCAGATTCAATTTGACTAAATGATTCGTTAATTATCTGATTACTAATTAGAGAATCCTTTTCGTTTTTCGTTTCGTTCGATTCAGATATTTCTTTGAATATAAAAAATACAATTAGCTTTATTTTTGAAAGTTCTTTTCTTATTTTTTTTATAAATAGAATACTTTTGATAAGCCATTTTTTAGTTTCTTTTGAAATTCTTCGAAATAATTTTGTTTTTCCTTTTAAAACTTTTAGAGTTATAAAATATTTATTTTTGAATTTTCCATTTTTTTTTTCGAGTTCCTTAAAAATGGGCTCAAAAAAGGAAGGTCGACTTCGGGGAGAACCAAAGGGAAGTTCAGCTTCCATTCCCCAAACTGTTAAAAAACAAAAATCATCTTTTTGTTTTTTCTTTTTCATTAGCTCTTCATGGGAGGGGTACAGTTTAGATATATGCCAAGGTTTCAGACAAAAAGGAAATAAAATTTTGATCTGAATCCCATCCCTCAACCAATTTTTTGGAAATTCTGTTTCTGATAATTGAACACCATTGTAAGTACATTTAATATGCATTTCTCTATTCCATTCCTCCAAATCTTCAGACCATTCAGGAAGTTGCAAGAATAACATACGCCCGAGATTTTTGGCTATTATCAATGAAGGTAATAGAATATATTTTCGAAGAATTGATTGAGTTATTAACATGGAACCTCTTATTATTTGCGCAAAAAGAAGGCTATCCCAGGCTTCGGCTATCGCTATCCGTGCTTTTTCCTTTTTTCTTTTGGTCTCCCCTTTTTTGTCCGTTTCTTTTTTCTCTTCTCTTTTTGGTTGTTCTTCTCTAAACTCTAGAATCTCGAATTCTCCTTCTTTACCTGACCAATTTCTAAAAATTGGTTTAATCAGTCCAGAGATATCAAAAGAAAAAAGACGGGGGGGGGTTATTCTGTCGAGAAAAAAGGGGGAATGCACATTTGCTTGAAATAGTTTCCAAATAACTGTTTTGCGCCTTTGAGCCCGCATAGAGCCTTTAATTATACCTCGCCGAAAATCTGATTGTTGCGAATAGCTTATTAAAGCCACTTCCTCTTTGACCTCAGGATCGTCACTGTCCATGTTGGTAGTAAAAATCACTACACGTCTGGATTTTCTTGAACGAATTTGATGATCCAGTGATACCCCCTCTTTAAATTCACCCAATTGTTGTTCTAATTCGGTGATTAATTTACGTGACCAACTAGGTATTTTTTTACCGATTTCTTTTATTCCAATCGATTTTTTTCCAGATTTTGTACCATTAGGATCAATTGCATTGAATACAAATTTTACAAATTTAGTTTTTTTTTCTGAATTCACTCTTCCCTGTTCTTGGTCTGAAAATAAAGAAAGGTCTTTTAAATTTAAACTAGATTTTGGTTCGTTACCAAATTCATTGATTAAAGTTAAGAACTCATCAATTTCTGTTGATAATGGTTTTGTATCAACCGTATCCACTTTTTGTTCAAATTCTTGGTAATCCGTATTCGGAAGAAAGATAGTATGAATCCTATTTAGTATAACTCTCTCTTTCAAATTTTCTAGCGAAGTATTGTTTATGATTGAAGGTGAAAACCCTTTTTTTATTGTTCCTCGGTATGGTCCATTTAACAAAGGATCATACATTTTAGGCACGTATTCTTTTTTAGTATCATCATTACACAATCTAGTCCTTGTTTCGAGTATATCCAGAGTTCGACTTTTTGAATCAAAGTCTAGAACTTCAAGTCGATTTAAAAATTCCTTATTCAGATTATTATTTTTTTCTTTGTTGGTAGAAACCCACTGATTGTCCAGTTCATTAG